TGAATATTCAGGAGCTAAGACCATTCCAATGCCCCCTTTCGCCATGCATAAACTAAACCAACAATTAAGATAAGCACGAAAATTAAAGCTTCTATAAATACAGATACGCCCAATACATCGAAACTCATTGCCCATGGATAAAGAAAAACCGTTTCAACATCAAAAACAACAAAAACTAGAGCAAACATATAATAACGGATTCTAAATTGTAACCAAGCATCGCCCATCGGTTCTATACCCGATTCATAACTAGAAAGTTTCTCCGGCCCTTTCCTAATCGGGGCTAAAATCCCGGAAATAAAAAATGCCAAAATAGGAATAAGACTTGATATTATTAGAAATGCCCAAAAAATATCATATTCGTAAAGCAAAAACATAGACGCACTCCTATGAACGTGGAAATTATGCCGGATTGGTTGATTCGAATTGAATTTGTAAAGTCATCCATAACTGGTTGGTCCAAATAAAATGAATTCTTGTTTTGACCAAATCTTCTAGTCTCCTTTGATTATTGCGGGGCATATCTCATTTCAAGATTTATCGACTGACTTGACCGGGATCCTATTTCCAGTCTATTTCATTTTTTTATTTCAATTTTCTTTAATTGCTTTAGTTAGTATAACTTTATATGTTACGCTTAGACAAATTTTCTTGTTTTCACCTAGGATTCTTGCTAAAGAAAGCGACTTCCAAATAAAATCGAATTCTTCTTTTGATTATTTGAAATTTTTTTTATAAAAATTCGATTTATAGATTTTGATTTTTTAGGAATCAAATCGGGAGGTCTTTTTGTCGTTTTTTCTTAGTGATTTAGAATAGAACGAGTATTCAAATGGAAGAAAATGGGTAGGTATTTCCATCTCAGGATTTCGAATATCTTAATTTGAGTATTCCGTTTATTAAAATAAGGGTGGGGTTTTCTCTTGATTGAATAGAGAAAAAGAAGACCATCCCCTTTTTGTTTTGGTGTGCTTCGCTAGGTCTAGTTTTTAGGTATACCAAAAAAGGGAGTCTCACTAGCTTAACCCCTTGATTATGGACAGGAAAATTCATATGGAATTTCCCTCCGAAGATTAATGACGAAGGGTTGGTTTGTTTATCCACGATTGGCACGATTGGAAAAGGATCAATTCGATCTCTTGAAATACGTTTTTCTTTCAGTTTTCTGTTCGGCTTTAAACGATTCCTGTGAGTGAGTTTCTAGGACAAATTTGGTTTCGATGAACCAACCGGTCAGTTACAAGCAACAAACAAGAATGAAGAAATGAAAATTATACAATTTTGTATTTCAAATTTGGATTTTATTCATTTTATAGGGCTCTAGGGCTATACGGACTCGAACCGTAGACCTTCTCGGTAAAACAGATCAAACTTATTATTATCAAAATGATCTGAACTGTTTCAAAGACCCAACATGCATTTTTTTTGCATTGGGCTCTTTCATTAACTGATAGAAATATCAGCCAATCCGCCATATTTTTTCTTGACAGAAAAATAAGATAAGGGGATGGCTCCACGTGCTCTGATTCATTATTTGGGATTCTGATCCAGAAGCACTACCAAAGTGTTTCAAGGGTGGGGTTATCTTGACGTAGGTCTGCCTCTGGTCTAGATCGTTTTAAGTTAAATCAAGTCTCTATTGTTCGGCTTAAAAAATCCAATATGAAACTTCATACACCTTCAAGTTCATAGGACGAAAAGAGATTTTTTGAGGGCCTTGTACTCATTATGCCTAGCATTGAATGTACTGGTATTCACCTTATCAATATCTCAAATCAATCATGGGGTCTGTTTGGTACCTAAACGGGCACTCAAATCGAACCGAACCCTTTGTCAGGCTATTGTTCTCTTAAAGTTATGGAGTAAGACATCGATTTCTCAATAAGATCCATTTTTTGGATTGTATGATGGACTCCCCTGAAAAACATTGGCGCGCGTGTAAACGAGGTGCTCTACCAACTGAGCTATAGCCCTTAGTGCTTGTGATGCATATTTTATCATGTATATAATTTGTTGTCAAGATGAATATTCTATGATCCAACATCCTAAATTTTTGAGTGGTTGAGTGGTATTGCTTAGATTATTATTGCTTATAAGGAATATGATATTTATAATCCATCGATGGGATGGGTTCCGTTTGGTTCTCTTTGGGATGATAAATGACCTACTTAACTCAGTGGTTAGAGTATTGCTTTCATACGGCGGGAGTCATTGGTTCAAATCCAATAGTAGGTAGAACTTATTAGATACCATTGACTCCGGCATCTAATAAGTTTTTTGCCCCACCCTCTTCTATTTTTATTTTTATAGATTTTTTTTTATTGAATTGAGTTCTATTTCATTTTTGAATTGCGTTGTATCAAAATTGGATTCCGCTTGATTGGATTCACTCGACAGAATCCAATCAAAATAGGATTTAGAAACAGAACTTCTTTTGATTATTTGAACGCACCAACTAGTTATGAAATCACATTGACAGCCTCTACTCTTGTCCTAGCTC